AGTTATAAATAGATAAAAAATAGCAACAATATTTAGATTCTCCGCCGAAAACTTAAAAAGAAAGACTAAAACTAGAGTTTCGTGAAAAAAGCCCCTTATCGGATTTGAACCGATGACTTACGCCTTACCATGGCGTTACTCTACCACTGAGTTAAAAGGGCCCGTTTTATTCAATTCATGAATTATTGGTTTTCCAGTATTATATAGTATTTATATAGAATATATGTATTATACATACGTATATACATATATTAATATAATAGGAACTCATTTAGGTTTAGGAACAATAAATTTTAGTTATTTCAAAGGGAAGTCCGGGGGTAAGGTAAAAATTTTTTTTTTATTTTAGAAATATCCAATTTGGATCAATAAATCCCTCGGCTGAAGGAATCCTATAGACTATAATAGACTATCTAATTTGAGATAAATATTATCTCAATTAAATATCTAAATAAAATAATATATCTAACTAGACAGAAAATGGAATAAATAGAATAAATTTTCATTAGCGTATTTTTATTAATATAACAATAACTAAATAATAAAAATGTATATACTATGGTTTATAAAAGAACCATCAAAAAATTTCTCTAAAATAAAGTGGGAAATCTTTTTTTGACTTAGTCATTACATTATTTATATTGACAATTAAAAAAAACTTCTTATACTATGATCATAGTCTGATGGTGGTCGAGCGGGTATGCCCCCATCGTCTAGCGGTTCAGGACATCTCTCTTTCAAGGAGGCAGCGGGGATTCGACTTCCCCTGGGGGTAGGGTACTACAAAAGGAAGTTGATTATGAATTATCAGTAATCCTAGAATGGATTCTTCCTGGGTCGATGCCCGAGTGGTTAATGGGGACGGACTGTAAATTCGTTGACTATCTGTCTACGCTGGTTCAAATCCAGCTCGGCCCAAGAATTTGCCTTCTATGAGTACGATAGAACGAATTTATTCTTCTGATATGGAATAATATATGGAATAATAAAGAATTCCCTTTTTTCTCTATTCCATCTTTTACTGTCCACACATTCAAATTTTTTTATCAATTTATATTCATGATTCGCAAGTTAAGTATCATGAAAGGGGTAAAAAAATAGTCGTTTTTATCATTGAACGATTTATTAACTTGTTCTAATAAAATAACCACAAGATTCTTAGTAATAAGTATAATTCTATATATATAGAATATAGTCCATATCCATGTTGGTCTTATATATATAGGTATATTATTTATATTTCTGTTACAACAACAACACGGCAAACAAATAGGATGTTCAAATGAAATCTATATGTATGCTATAAACCTCACTGGGATTGTAGTTCAATTGGTCAGAGCACCGCCCTGTCAAGGCGGAAGTTGCGGGTTCGAGCCCCGTCAGTCCCGAACTAGGATCTGATGAATTTATCAATTCATCTTTTCTTTTTCAGGGAAAATAAAAAACGGAGCAAGCAAAATATAATTTCCAATGAGTACCCCTATTTCTTTTTTTTCTTTCATATTTCTCATCAGACAAATGAAATTTTCCTTTTTACACCAGTACCCATTGATAAAAAAGAGGCGTATGCGGATTGGTATAATCAAGTAGAGCTGTATCGCTCTATTAATGAATTTTAGAGATACCCTATTTCTCTATTGTTACAGAAGGGTATTGCCTATAATATATACTTATTCATTGTACAACGCACAATGAAGGCTTAACATAATTAACTCCACAAAGTACTAAACCGCTTCCTATTATATATTTATTGTATAAACTCCTATTTTATTTCTCAATTATTAATTGTAAACAATCTACTGGATTCTCATTCAAATTGCACATAGAATTTTTTATCTATAAGTGCCAGTACCAGCCCAAAATTTCAAGAAAAGAAAAACCAAACAAGGCACCCTTTTACTTTTAGTAAAATAAATCGCTTGAAATATTCTACCCGGATCCCCATTTATCATTCTTCTCCGTATTCCGGGATCGTAAAAAAACTTAGTTTATAATTTACTTAACATGCCTTTTTTTTTCTTTCGCTTTTATCATTTGAGTTCATGAGCAATTGAATACTGGTTATAGTCGATATCTCATTAGATAATTGTGCACTCGAGAATTTCATAATGTATATATTCTATATAAACATAAACTGTGTATATTGTATCTATATTCTATATATATTCATTATGTGTGTGTATTATAACTAGTATAATAAAATATAAAAATATCTCAAGAATAATTTTAGAAGATTCAAAGTTTCGTTGTGTAAAATAAGGAAGAAAATAATAAATAGTGGAAAAGCATGATAAATTCAATAGGATTCCCTATTGAATCGGTAATCCCATTTTTTTGTACGGATAAAGGATCTTCCTATGTTATACTATTAAATTTTCGACGTTGAATCGATTTGATAGATCAGATATTGTTATTCATAATATTGATCTGATTCAGTATCATTAGGATGTAATTCATCCCCTTTCTTTATAAGAGTCAAACTGATCATCTCTATGGGATTAAATCCCGAGCTATTGCGAAGAAAAAAACAATGAGATTATGGAAGTAAATATTCTCGCATTTATTGCTACTGCACTCTTTATTCTAGTTCCTACTGCTTTTTTACTTATCATCTACGTAAAAACAGTCAGTCAAAAGGATTAATTTGACTGAAACTTATGAGTTCTTATCAATAATTAAACAAATGAAGGGAATTCAAACCTCAAGTCTGAAATAATCGAATAATGGAAAGAACTAATATGAAACTATAATTAAGAAGAATTCTTATTCTAAGAAGAATAAGAATTCACGTTGGAATAATAATTAAAAAAATTCTATTATATTGAATTATTATATAATAATTCAATATAATAGAATACTAGAATATCTGGATCAAATCGAGATATTTAAATATAGTATATATATAGTATAAATCCTTCTACCAAATTGGGTATACAAGTATATGCGGGTATATCGATTAATTTACAATACGTAATACATTATTTAATATTTAATTCTTAAATATTCTAAATAGATCGAATTCTAAAAAATAGATAAATAAAACAAAGAAAACGAAACCAAGAATTACCTAATTACCTTCGGAATTCCTAATAAATTATTGTAGTGATTTAACCATTACCAGATTATCCCCGGAGCTCCGTGGTAACTTCTTAAAATTCAAAAAATTTGTAAAAAATGGTAAACGGGGGGATGCGTCATGTTTAAATGTGACATCAGGTGAATCGATAAAGCATAAATAAAATTTCTAGGAGTCCAAAACGTTATGATATGCGGATTACTCAACGTAAGCAAAATATCCTTTTATTATGTTTATGCGTAATACTTCTTTGTACAATAAAATCACTAGTAGTTTTGAGTAGAAAGTCTATATAGCCATAAGAGCAGAACAACACTTTATTAGAACAGTAAAAGAAAGAGAGAAACAAATCAAAATAAAGAACAAAAAGGGAATTGGTTTTTTCTCACTGTAATATCCATAATTCTCATTCTGGTAAGAACGGATTTCTCAAATCAAAATAGAATATTTAAGAGAAACTCCGTTGGAAAAAAATCCTATCATATGTATTCTGTTGACCTGGGTTTCGAAATACAACTATGAGAATAATTCATACTCATACATAGTATGGTATTAAAACGTCTCACAAAACGATCAATTAAACAATTAAATTAATAAAATTTGATTACTTAATTAGTAGAGTAGTATCCCTAAAGCCCACTCCTTCCCCACACTACGAGCGAAAGGGAAAATGTGAAGACTACCATTAAAGCAGCCCAAGCGAGACTTACTATATCCATGTAAATTATGTCCTCTATCTTCTTTATGAAATGAAAGAATTATTCCGTTATTAATTACCAATCATAGTGGAATCGATGGTGGAGAGTCAAAATCTCATTTTGACTTAAGGCTATTAATAAAGCAATCCAATGAACCTACTCGTAAAAAATTCCTATATTTATATAGAATATAGGTAAAGTATAGGAACTATGGTAGAATCAGAACGCATTAAGTACAAATATGATGGACACTCGTCGGAAATATCAACGGAATGCTACTAATTGAAGATATAAAGTATCTTCAGTCTTTTCCACAACTACTAAATTGATTATTGACCTATTCAATCTAATTCCAGATTTAGTAGTCATTAGATACTACCTTACCCTAGTAGTGCGGAATAAATTAATTAGACAAACTGGATAGTCGTTTCTATAACCTCTTCTCGAACACTAGCAGCTAAACTAAAAGAAAACTTCTCATTTTTTAGAAACCCTCGGTACTGGGATTTCGGATTTATTAACTTTCATAGTTCGCAACGTTTACTATTTATTTTTATTTGATTCGATTAATTAATAAAATAACTATTCAAATCAAACCAACCCTTAATAAAAAAAGGAGGGTTAAGACTTGCTTTATGCCTATTAATGTTTTTATGCCTATTCATAATAATATACTACTATTCTATTTTAGTCACACGCGGAATCCTGTTTTATTTGAGGAAAAAATTTCTATATAGTCGTTTATTGAACCTACGGATTCCTACAGTATTTACAAGGCGCACTCTACTAGTCTTCCATCTCTGTTTTTTTTTTTACAAGATTCGTCAAGTTCAATTTAATTTAAATCGCTGGATAATAAATTCCGAGTATTTGTTTGATCAGGCGACACCCAGATTTGAACTGGGGGTAAAGGATTTGCAGTCCCCTGCCTTACCACTTGGCCATGTCGCCAAAACAATACAAATATAAATATCTTGCATACTCTATCTATATCTATTCCTAATTTTATAGGGGAAATCTTGGAACTGTTTATATTTGATTTATATTTATATATGGCTGGAATCCCGTTGTACTTACTCCAAAAGAATCCCTCTCTTTTTATTGAATCCAGTTGAGATCATTCTCTTCAACTAAATGTATCTCAATGTATCTCAATATTATCTATAACAATTAAAAACTTCCCTTCTCTTTTATATTTATAGTGAAATATAGCAAATTGTTAACTA